TCCAAATTCTCTTGTTTTCATCTCAATCTTACCGAGAATTCTCTCTAAAGAAAAGGGATTCTAAATAGAATTCTCATTTTTTTTTTTTCGAATTTTGCATTCTATTTATTAGTTATTATAAATTGGTCGAAATTGAAATTGATTTTTTTTATCCTTTCTATTTGATTATCTTTATAGAATAGATTTAATTTCCCTTTTTTATGAATATGTCCTTTTGTCTCTTTTTTATTAGTGGTTTAGAATAGAACAAGTAGTCACAAGTAGTCAGATGTAAGAGAATGTGGAGGAATTTTCTTTAGAATAGAAGGGTAGAAGGGTCAAGGGTCTTGGTATATTACTTTTATTAGAACCCAATCCCAATGGAGGATTTTCTATCGAAAGAGAAGACTAGGTCTAAGTAAGGTATACTAAGCCTATTTTACGTTGTTGACAATGTTTACAATGAAACTTAGCATTAGCAAAGATATTAGTTTTTTCAAACTTGATCTTGTGCACAAAATTGGGGTTGGGTTAGGTTGGAGTTTTTAACCAGACTCGTGTTATGATACAAAATTCACTAGAATTGGATATACCAAAGAAGGGTAGTATAATTAACTCGTTGATTTCGGACAGGAAAAGAGGAAAATTCCATATGAATTTTCCTACGAAGAGTAATGAGGAAAAGTTGGTTTGTTTATCCACAACTAGAAAAAGATCAATTGGGTCCATTGAAATGAAATGTGTTTTTGCTTTCCCAATGAATGGGCTTATAGGAATGATTGTCTTTTGATGAAGCAATCAGTCAGTTAAAACAATAACGAGGAAAATCAAATAAAAAAAGATACAATTTTTTGTATTCGAATATTTATTCGTGAATTGTTTGAATTGTATGTATAGGGCTCTAGGGCTATACGGACTCGAACCGTAGACCTTCTCGGTAAAACAGATCAAACTGATTATTATCAAAATGATATGAACTGTTTCAAAGACCCAACATGCATTTTTTGTGCATTGGGCTCTTTCATTAACTGATAGAAATATCAGCTAGTCCGCCATTTTTATTTTTGACAGAAAAATAAGAAGATGGCTCCATGTGCTCTGAGTCATTATGTTGATTCAGATTCAGGAACACTACCAAAGTTTTTCAAGGGGGGTTATCTTGACGTAGGTTTGCCTCTGGCCTAGATTAACTTACTAGATTAACTTAAGTGAAATGAAGTCTCTATCGCTCTACTTAAAAATCAAATATGAAACTTCATACACCTTAAAGTTCATAGGACGAAAAGAGGTTTTTTTGAGGCCCTGATACTCAGCCTAGCATTGAATAGACTAGGTATTCACCTTATCAATATATCAAATCAACGGTGGGGTCTGTTTGGCACCTAACTGGGCACCTAAATCGGACCGAACCCTTGTCAGGCTATTGTTCTCTTCTTCCCTCAAAGTTATCGAGTAAGACATCGATTTATCAATAAGATCAATTTTTTTGATTGCATGATGCACTCCCCTGAAAAACATCGGCGCGCGTGTAAACGAGGTGCTCTACCAACTGAGCTACAGCCCTTAGTGCTTGTAATACATATTTTATTATGTAGATAATTTCTTGTCAAGATGACTATTCCATGATCCAAGATCATATTGATCGGTATTGCTTCTAAGTAATATGATCTTTATAATCCATCGACGGGAGGAGTCCCTTTTGGTTTTCTTTGTGAAGATAAATGACCTACTTAACTCAGCGGTTAGAGTATTGCTTTCATACGGCGGGAGTCATTGGTTCAAATCCAATAGTAGGTAGAACTTATTAGATACCGCGGTCAATGGTATCTAATAAGTTTTTATACCCATTTTATTTTAGTAATCTTTTTTTTGTATCTTTTCTATTTATTTTTCGTTGCATAAAAATGTGATCATAAAAATATGATTCCGCTTGATTGTATTTAATCGACAGAATCAAGTCAAACAAAACAACCAAATATAGGGTGTATAAATTGATGATTATTCGGACACACCGACTGGTTATGAAATGGCGTTGATAGCCTCTACTCGTGTCCTAGCCCGTCGTAGAGCTAGATTTGCCTCAATTGTTTGTCTCTTTCCTTCAGCTTTTCTCAAAGCATCTTCCGCTATTTCAAGAGTTTGCTGAGCTTCTTGTGGATCGATGTCACTACTTTTCTCTGCATCATTTACTAAAACAGTGATTTCATTATTACCTATTCTAGCAAAACCGCCCATCAGAGCCATCGTTAGCCATTGGTCGTTAAGGCGTATTCTCAAAATACCTATATCTACTGCTGTGGCAATAGGAGCGTGATTTGGTAATACGCCAATTTGTCCACTATTAGTAGATAAAATGATTTCTTTCACTTCTGAATCCCAAACAATTCGATTAGGGGTCAGTACACAAAGATTTAAGGTCATTTCTTCAAATTGCTCTCCGTTTCTAAGTTGATAGCCTTCGCCGTAGCTTCATCGATGTTACCTACCAAATAAAAGGCCTGTTCGGGAAGACCATCTAATT